TTTTGACATATGCCAAAGCGATGGAAAAGAAAGAATCTCTTTTACATATCCTCCTAGTTTATCCATTTTTTTGGAAATGATCAAAAGAAGGATAGCCCCGCATACACTCGAAAAATCTTCATCTAATGAGCTCGACAACCCTTGGGTTTATACCAACAAACAAAAAGTGAAAAATTTCAACAAGGAGTTTCTAAATCGAATGGAGGCTCTAGACAATAAAAAATCTATTTATTTGGATATACTCGAAACAAGGACTCGATTGTGTAATAACGATTCTACAAAAGAATACTTATCCCAAAGGTATGATCCTTTCTTGAACGGATCATATCGGAGAACAATCGACAAAAGCCTTTCACCGCTAAAAAATTTCATAGAGAAATTTGGGATAAATCGGATTCATGGTCTCCTTCTTCCGGATACTGATTACCACAAATTTGAACAGAAAATAAATAGATTTGATAAAAAACCATTATCAACAGAAATTGTAACTGATGCTAATGGTCAAAACATTAGCATAAAATCGATTAGACTAGAAGAACTCAGTAAAAAAGTCCCTCGATGGTCATACAAATTAATCACCGATACAGAACAAGAATCAGACGAATATCCGGAAGAGGCACCAGAAGATCATCAAATTCGTGGCAGAAAAGGCAACTTTCTATTAATTTTTACTGCTAGCGAGGAGGCTTTTGATCCTACTATTGTGAATCCTAATAAGTCCGCTGAACAAGAGGAAGTGGGTATGATGTTTTATCTACCCGAATCAGACTTTCGGCGAGGTCTAATCAAAGGTTCTATGCGGGATCAACGGCGTAAACTAGAAATTTTGCAATTGTATCAACCACATGCACATTCCCCTCTTTTTTTGAACAGAATGCGAAAACTGCACCTTTTTGCTCTTGTTGATGATATCTCCTGGGTGATTAACCGAATTTTTAGAAAATGGGTGTGGAAAGGGCAAGGGCAAAGCCAAGAGCAAATAGCCAAAATGGACGAGTCTGAAGAAGAAAAAGAGGCAGAAATAGCAAAAAAAACAAAGGCACAAATAGCAACAGACTATGAAAAAAAGAAGAGACTAGACGCGGAGATACAGCAAATAGAGGCAGCAGCGTACTGGGATAACTTTGACTTTGGGCACGGAATAAGAAGTCTCCTGTTATTAACTCAATCTTTGTTTAGAAAATATATTCTATTGCCTTCATTGATAATTGCGAAAAATATTGTACGTCTGTTGCTATTGCAACGTCCTGAATGGTCTGAGGATTTCCAGGAATGGAACAACGAGGTGCATATTAAATGTACCCCTAGCGGTGTTCCAATTTCCGAAACAGAATTTCCGAGAGAGTGGTTCTACGAAGGTCTTCAGATAAAAATTCTACTTCCTTTTCGTTTGAAACCTTGGCACCCATCCTCTAAGAAAGAGATAATGAAACAAGAAATCGAGCCTTTTTGTTTTTTAACAATTTTTGGACTGGAAACTGACCATCCTTATGGTTCGCCCCGACTACCAGGATGTTCCCTTTTTAAACCCATTTTAAAGAAACTCGAAAAGAAAATTAGAAATTTACCAAAGATCTATTTTCGAGCTCGAATAGTTTTCAAAGAAAAAACAAAATTCTTTCAACAAGTTTCAAAAGAAAGAAAAAAATGGCTTATCAAAGGATATGAATCGAGTGAAATTAAAGAAGAAAAAGATTCCATAATCAGCAATCAGATAAGTCACGAATCATTTAATCAAATGAAATCTCCGAGTCGGAAAAATTCTTCAGTGACAGAAAAGAAAATGAAGGATCTCACTGATAAAACAAGTACAATTCGAAATCAAATAGAAAGAATCACAAAAGAGAAAAAAAAAGTAACTCCAAGAATAAATAATCTTAGTCCTAACAAAACAAGTTCTAATGCTAAAAGATTCGAAAAATGGCAAATATTAAAAAGAAGAACTGCTGGATTAATCGCTAAATTACCCCTGTTTTTCAAATCTTTCATTCAAAGAATATACACAGATATCTTTTTACCTATCATGAATATTCTCAGAATGGAAACAGAACTTTGTCTTGAATATGAATATAATAATGAAGGAAAACAAGAAAAAATTAATAAAAAAAAGAAAAATTCAATTCCGTTTAGTTCGACTATGCAAAAGGTACTTGATTATATTAGGAATAATCAAATAATTTCACATCTTGTTTATAACTTATCCTGCGCGTCACAAGCATATGTTTTTTACAAATTATCACACCAACTTAGTAACTCGTATAAACCTGTTCTTCAACATCAAGGAAGCCCTTTATTTCTTAAGCCTGAAATAAAGGCGTCTTTTGAAACACAAGGAATGGGTCATTCGGGTCATGAAATGAATCAATGGCAAGCCTGGTTCAGAGGAGGGCTAAGAGCACATTATCAATACAATGTATCTCAGATCAGATGGTCTAGGCTAATACCAGAAAAATGGCGAAATAGAGTTCATCAGTGCTGTATAGCTAAAAATGAAAATTTTAGCAAATGTCATTCAAAAGACCAATTAATTGATTACAAACACTTTGAAGTATATTCAGACTATTTTCAAAAATGCTATAGATATGATCTTTTATCATTTCAATTTCTTAATTATGAAAATAAAAAGGAATGCTATAGATCTCCGTTTCAAGGAAATACGAACCAAGACTATAAAATGGCTCGTTTTGATATGCCGAGGAACATCCATTATCGAAGAAAGCGCCAGGCTCTATATATGAAATATATGGAAAAAACGGCCGATAGAAAATATAGAAAAATTTTGGATGAGAAACTTCTCAATTTTGATCTTAGACAAAAAGTCGATATTGAGGCCTGGATCACGCTCGATCCCGATAGGAATCAAAAGACTCAAATTCGTACTAAAAATTCTGAAAAAATTCATAACAAAGAGCTTATGATTCCAGAAATCAATCCACCAAACTCCGACAAAGGATTTTTTGATTGGATGGGAATGAATGAAAAAATGCTAAAGCAGCCCATATTCGATGGGGAACTTTGGTTCTTCCCAAAATTTGTGTTACTTTATAATGCATATAAAACGAAACCTTGGTCTATACCAAGCAACTTACTTCTTTTAAATTTGAATAGAAATAAAAATAATAAAAATAGTAGTAGTACAGAAAAGATCAATGACAAGGAAAAAGGAAGTTTTTTGATAGCATCGAATAAAAAGCATCGAAATCAAGAAGAAAAAGAATCCACAAGCCGAGGAGATCTTGAATCCGTTCTCTCACAACAAAAAGATATTGAAGAAAATTCTGCAAGATCAGACATGAAAAAAAGGAAAAACAAAAAAGAAAACAAAGCGGAAGACGAACTAGATTTGTTCACGAAAACTTTTTTTCTTTTTCAAATGGCAGAGGACGAGGATTTGCATGACAAAATCATGAGTCATATCAAGATCTATTCTTTCCTAATTAGAATGAAAGATCCAATAAGAGTTCTTCTAGCCTACAGGCAAAAACTGCAGTTGAATCTCCTGTTTATTAAGAATTTTGAAAACTTCATGAAAACAGCAAAAATTCTTATAGAACCCATCTGTCTGTCTGAACAAAAAGATGGACAATTTATTATGTATCAAACCATAGGTATTCCGTTGGTTCATAAGAGTAAGCACCAAACGAATCAAAAATACCAAGAGCAAAGATATGTTTCTAAGAATAATTTTGATAAAGCTATTTCAGCACATGACAGAATAAGTAGAAATAGAGACAAAAATCATTTTGATTTACTTGTTCCTGAAAATATTTTATCGTTTTTACGCCGTAATCATTTTGATTTACTTGTTCCTGAAAATATTTTATCATTTAGACGCCGTAGAAATTTCAGAATTCTAATTTCTTTGAATTCAAAGAATAGAAATGATGTAGATAGAAATTCAGTATTTTGGAACGGAAAGAAGGTAAAAAACAGCAGCCAAGTTTCACATGACAATAACCATCTTGATAGAGAGAAAAATCAATTAAAATTAATGAAATTAAAGCACTTTCTTTGGCCTAATTATCGATTAGAAGATTTAGCTTGTATGAATCGTTATTGGTTTGATACCAATAATGGCAGTCGTTTCAGTATGTTAAGAATACATCTTTATCCACGATTGAAAATTCGTAGATAATACACTTTTTCTATCTATCCGATACCCGGTATCGGATAGATAGAAAATATAGGGTATCTGAAAGCACACAAATACACAGATCACATGTCTTGTCTCACATTTCATTCTAGTATCCAATACGAAATTGGATAATGTCTCAATTAGATCTCGAAATGAATCAACAGAACCTTCTTCATTTTAGGTCTAAATTCTTCGATGCGAAAATGTACCAATCCTTTTCTATTCCTATCTAAATCCAATTTGAAAGTGGATTGATTTGAATTCAGAAAATTAGCAGTTCATAAAGAAATTCGGATTAGATTATTGTATATACCACATTCAAATTAATGGCATTATTATTACTGATCGGTAAAATCCATATCTGTAAAAAGGGAAAGGAGAATTTTTTTTATGGTCAAAAATTCATTCATTTCGGTTATTTCTCAAAAAGAAAACGAAGAAAACAGAGGGTCTGTTGAATTTCAAGTATTCAGTTTCACCACTAAGATAAGGAGACTTACTTCACATTTAGAATTGCACAAAAAAGACTTTTCATCTCAGAGAGGTTTGCGAAAAATTTTGGGAAAACGTCAACGACTGCTGGCCTATTTGTCAAAAAAAAATAGAGGACGCTATAAAGAATTAATTGGTGAATTGGATATTCGAGAGATAAAAAGTCGTTAATTTGAAGCGTGATATTATTTGAGCTTAGTCGTTTATTTTTTGATGAACTTCTTTTTACTTTCAGCAATGCATGGAAGAATGACTCGGGAAAAAACTTATGATTGCACCAACTACAAGAAAAGACCTCATGATAGTTAATATGGGTCCTCATCACCCATCAATGCATGGTGTTCTTCGACTGATTGTTACTCTCGATGGTGAAGATGTTATTGACTGTGAACCAATATTGGGTTATTTACATAGAGGGATGGAGAAAATTGCGGAAAATCGAACAATTATACAATATTTGCCTTATGTAACCCGTTGGGATTATTTAGCTACTATGTTCACAGAAGCAATAACCATAAATGGACCCGAACAACTAGGGAATATTCAAGTACCTAAAAGGGCTAGCTATATCCGAGCTATTATGTTAGAGTTAAGTCGTATCGCTTCCCATTTGTTATGGCTTGGCCCTTTTATGGCAGATATTGGGGCACAGACCCCCTTCTTCTATATTTTTCGAGAACGAGAATTGATATATGACTTATTCGAAGCTGCTACCGGTATGCGTATGATGCATAATTATTTTCGTATCGGAGGAGTCGCTGCTGATCTACCTCATGGCTGGATAGATAAATGTTTGGATTTTTGCAATTATTTTTTAACCGGAGTTGCTGAATATCAAAAACTTGTTACACGGAATCCCATTTTTTTAGAACGAGTTGAAGGCGTAGGCATTATTGGCGCAGAAGAAGCACTAAATTGGGGTTTATCAGGGCCAATGCTACGAGCTTCTGGAATACAGTGGGATCTTCGTAAAGTTGATCGTTATGAGTGTTACGACGAATTTGATTGGGAGATTCAATGGCAAAAAGAAGGAGATTCATTAGCTCGGTATTTAGTACGAATCAGTGAAATGACAGAATCTATCAAAATTATCCAACAGGCTCTGGAAGGAATTCCAGGGGGACCCTATGAGAATTTAGAAATCCGACGCTTTGATAGAAAAAAAGACCCTGAGTGGAATGATTTTGACTATCGATTTATTAGTAAAAAACCTTCTCCAACTTTTGAATTGTCCAAACAAGAACTTTATGTAAGAGTCGAAGCACCAAAAGGAGAATTGGGAATTTTTCTGATAGGAGATCAGAATGTTTTTCCTTGGAGATGGAAAATTCGACCACCGGGTTTTATCAATTTGCAAATTCTTCCTCAGTTAGTTAAAAGAATGAAATTGGCTGATATTATGACGATACTAGGTAGCATAGATATCATTATGGGAGAAGTTGATCGTTGAAATGATAATTGATACAACAGAAATACAAGCTATCAATTCTTTTTCCAGATTGGAATCCTTAAAAGAAATCTATGGGATCATATGGATGCTTATCCCTATTTTCACTCTTGTATTAGGAATCACACTAGGTGTACTAGTAATTGTTTGGCTAGAAAGAGAAATATCTGCAGGGATACAACAACGTATTGGACCCGAATACACCGGGCCTTTGGGAATTCTTCAAGCTCTAGCAGATGGTACAAAACTACTTTTCAAAGAGAATCTTCTTCCATCTAGAGGAGATATTCGTTTATTCAGTATCGGTCCCTCCATAGCAGTCATATCCATTTTACTAAGTTATTCAGTAATTCCTTTTAGCTATCGCTTTATTCTAGCCGATCTTAGTATTGGTGTTTTTTTATGGATCGCTGTTTCAAGTCTTGCTCCTGTTGGACTTCTTATGTCGGGATATGGATCAAATAATAAATATTCCTTTTTAGGTGGATTAAGGGCTGCTGCTCAATCAATTAGTTATGAAATACCATTAACTCTATGTGTATTATCAATATCTCTACGTGCGATTCGCTGAGACATAAAATTTCCCCTATTTCTTTCTAGCAAGAAAGTTAAATGAGTTGAATATCTATTGTTTTTTATTCATCATTAGGGTTGATGAACTAAACCAGATAGTTATATGAGTGAAATAAAACGACTTCTAATTTTTTTTGCTGTTAAAGGAATTTAATCTCATTTCCTATGTACAAGAATTAAGTGTAAAGTAAACATAAGCAGTCGAGACTGTTTACCCCAAGATTGGTTGATTAGTCATCATGGCTTGAAGCGGGTTCAAAAGATCAACTGTATGGGTTTTTTACTATCTATTACCATAGATATATTACCCTACTAAGAGATTACAAAAAATGAGTGGATGGTTAGGAAGACTAAGATACACAAAGGATTAGTAATGGAGATTCTGTAAATTATCCACCAGGATATTTCTTTATAGAAAAGTAATTCGAATTGGGGCTTTAAGTTGGTAGAAATTATTAAGAAGTACTCCCCGCGATTTTGATCCAGAGTATGTTCCTATCCACCGATTAAGTAAATAACTATCAAGAACGAAGAAATCTTTTACTTTTGGTAATGTCCCTTTTTCTGAGAAAGGAGAATAGGAACGAAATAAAATTGAAAGACTAGAATTGCAAAAAGAAATCTTTTTTTATTCAAGGCTAAAGTTATTAATCAACAAAGAAAAATGAAAATTCTTAAAAGATGAGATGAATTCAGAAGCACTTTTTTATTATAAATCTAGCAGACAGAATTCCATTGGTCTAATTCTAGGCCTTAAGATAAGAGTCTCTCTATCGATCCTACAAACATATCAAGATAAATAATGTTGAAAGGTCCTTAGATTTATTTTTGACCTATGAGGAGCCGTATGAGG